GCACTTCCTATCATTTAATATCCATCCCTTTGGTCTTATTGACATAAGAGATGTCATTTATAGTCTATCTCTTTCTATATATGGAAAGTCAAGAAATTCTCATCGAAACATCGAGAAATTGTGCATATAGAAAACTCTAAAGAAAGAAAAAAAGGAGACCCATGCCATGATTTTCAAATCTTTTCTACTTAGTAGTCTAAGTTTATCGATGAGGATAATGAATTCGGTCGTTGTGGTCGGACTCTATTATGGATTTCTGACCCCATTCTCCATAGGTCCCTCTTAGATCTTCTTTCTCCAATCTTGGGTTAGGGAAGAAGGAGATATTCGCGACTACTGGCGGTTTCATTATGGGGCAGCTCATGATCTTCATATCGATCTATTATCCACCTCTGCATCTATTCTTTCTTAGCTAAACGGGTGGAAGATCCATCCAATTTGGTTATATCATGGACTCGAAAAACGGATCTGAATGTGACTGAAATGCACGATCTTCACAGGTATCACTTTTCACGATACCTAAACCTAAAAGGTGGAATAGCGATTTTCGAACCATTTCCTATAAGAGAATGGTTTCCATTACTTTGAGAAATGGATTCTATATCAAACTATAGCTATTGCATTAAAGAAGAAACTAATAGAAGTCGAAGACGCGGAATGGTAGTGAATAGAGAAAAAGATTCTTCTGATTTTCTTGTTCCTGAAAATATTCTATCTATCTCCTAGACGCCGTAGAGAATTGAGAATTTTCATGTCTTTCAATTCTCGTACTCGTAATTGGAAAGTTACGGAAGGAGATCCATCATTTTGCAATGAAAACAACATAAAAAACTCTGGACAATTTCGAAATCAGACCAAGCGTCTTAATACATATGCAAAAAAATTCATTATTGGCCCACCATTGATTACAAGATTTAGCTTTTATGAATCGCTATTGGTTTGATACGAGTAATGGCAGCCGTTTCAGTATGTTAAGGATACAGATGTATCCACAATTCATTTAGAGTTACTTAATAGCCTATTTCTTATACTATATCTCTATCCCGTGAAATTCTCGAGCCGAAAGATGGATGCATATGCTGTGTTTCATTTTGCTAAATTATATCAATTAAATGGTATATCAATTCTATAAATTGGATATAGCAATAAAGAAATCAGCAAAATTCTTTTATTTTAGATAGAAGAAATGTTTCTTCTATCTAAAATAAAAGAATGTACCCTTCTATGCAAATTGGATTTGCATCGATAAAATAAATCCAAATTCCAGATTCCAGCAGTAGATGAATAATTGCAAATTTTTGTGTGTACGAGATTAGAATAACTTCAAAATAACTGACATAATTTTTTATTTTTCCTGATCAGAAAAATACATGAAAAAGAAAGGAGGTAGAAAAATTTTTTGATTTATGGTTAAAGAAGAAAAACAAGAAAACAGGGGTTCTGTTGAATTTCAAGTATTCAGTTTCACCAATAAGATACGGAGACTTGCTTCACATTTGGAATTACACAAAAAAGATTTTTCATCGGAAAGAGGTCTACGAAGACTTTTGGGAAAACGTCAACGTTTGCTGGCTTATTTGGCAAAGAAAAATAGAGTACGTTATAAGAAATTAATCAGTCAGTTGGATATTCGGGAGAAGTAATTTAATCGTTCGAATTTTTTTCTTATTTTATTAGTAGTCTTATAGTAGTCTTAGATTTTGCATTTTGATGAGCCTCGTTTTGAGGAATTCATGGAATAATCCATTTTCATGGAAAAAAGAATAAGAACAAGGATATGAGTCTACCGCTTACAAGAAAAGATCTCATGATAGTAAATATGGGCCCTCAACACCCATCAATGCATGGTGTTCTTCGACTGATCGTTACTCTCGATGGTGAAGATGTTATTGATTGCGAACCCATATTAGGGTATTTACACAGAGGAATGGAAAAAATCGCGGAAAACAGAACTATTATACAATACTTGCCTTATGTAACACGGTGGGATTATTTAGCTACTATGTTTACAGAAGCAATAACGGTAAATGCACCTGAATTCTTGGAGAATATTCAAATACCCCAAAGAGCCAGCTATATTAGGGTAATTATGTTAGAATTGAGCCGTATAGCTTCTCACTTATTATGGCTTGGACCTTTTATGGCGGATCTCGGGGCACAGACTCCTTTTTTCTACATTTTTAGAGAGAGAGAATTGATATATGATCTATTTGAAGCTGCTACAGGTATGCGAATGATGCATAATTACTTTCGCATCGGAGGGGTAGCTGCCGATCTACCGTATGGATGGATGGATAAATGTTTAGATTTCTGTGATTATTTTTTACGAGGAGTTGTTGAATATCAACAACTTATTACACAGAATCCCATTTTTTTAGAACGAGTGGAAGGAGTCGGTTTTATTAGCGGAGAAGAAGCTGTAAATTGGGGCTTATCGGGCCCAATGTTACGAGCTTCTGGAATACAATGGGATCTTCGTAAAATTGATCCTTATGAGTCTTACAATCAATTTGATTGGAAAGTACAATGGCAAAAAGAAGGAGATTCGTTAGCTCGCTATTTAGTACGAATCGGTGAAATGAGGGAATCTATAAAAATTATCCAACAAGCTGTAGAGAAAATTCCGGGAGGACCCTATGAGAATTTAGAAGCCCGACGCTTTAAGAACGCAAAGAATTCCGAATGGAATGATTTTGAATATCGATTTCTTGGTAAAAAACCTTCACCCAATTTTGAATTATCAAAGCAAGAGCTTTATGTAAGAGTAGAAGCTCCAAAAGGTGAATTAGGAATTTATCTGATAGGAGATGATAGTCTTTTCCCCTGGAGATGGAAAATTCGTCCACCTGGTTTTATTAATTTACAAATTCTTCCTCAGCTCGTTAAAAAAATGAAATTGGCTGATATCATGACGATATTAGGTAGTATAGATATCATTATGGGGGAAGTTGACCGTTGAAATGATAATAGAGGTAGAAACTATCAATTCTTTTTCAAAATCGGAATTATTAAAAGAAGTCTACGGACTGATATGGATTCTACCCATTTTGACCCTCCTACTGGGAATCACAATAGAAGTACTCGTAATTGTGTGGTTAGAAAGAGAAATATCTGCAGCGATACAACAACGTATTGGTCCTGAATATGCTGGCCCACTGGGACTGCTTCAAGCTATAGCGGATGGAACTAAGCTACTTTTAAAAGAGGATATCCTCCCATCCCGAGGAGATATTCCTTTATTTAGCATTGGTCCCTCTATAGCAGTCATATCCATTTTATTAAGTTTTTTAGTTATCCCTTTGGGATATCGTTTTGTTTTAGCTGATCTTAGTATTGGTGTTTTTTTATGGATTGCTATTTCAAGTATTGCTCCTATTGGTCTTCTCATGGCGGGATATAGCTCAAATAATAAATATTCTTTTTCAGGCGGTCTACGAGCGGCTGCTCAATCTATTAGTTATGAAATACCATTAACTTTTTGTGTACTAGCAATATCTCTACGTGTGATTCGTTAAAATAGGATCTTTTTCCTCAAAAATACATTGAATGCTTATCTTCCTTTGCTTATTCTGTATTCGGATTGGTAAGTTAAACTAGATAGCTATATGAGTGAAACAAAACAGCTTATTAATTTGTAGTAAAAATATAAAATCTCATTTCCTATGTACAAGAAAAAAGTTCAAGTAAACATAAGCAGTGTAAACTCTTTACCCCAAGGTTGAGATTGTTTGATTAGTCATCATATCTTGAAGCGGGCAAGAATAAAGGATTCGCAATATGGAATTCCATTACTAGAATATTTTGAGTTATTACTATAACTTATAAGCATAAGGCAATCCATCAAAAGTTAGTGAGGGATTAGAAACACTAAAGTACATACAGGATTAGTAATGAGAGAATCTAAATCATTAGACATTTTTCCTCATAAAAGGAATCGTAATAAAGACTTGAAATTGGTGGAAATGATCAAGTAGTACTTTCTTCGGATTCCGGTCTAGAGTATGTTCCCATTCACTTGTTAAAGAAATGGCTATCAAGAACGAATTAACCCTTTATTCTTTTTTCTTTTTAAGTATACCCTTCCCCGGGAAAGAAGAATAGGACAAAAGATATGGAATGCAATAGAAAAAAGGATCTTTATTTATTCTTTCCTTCCTTTATCCCTATTCATACAGAATTCCTCATGAACTAATGCCTAATTCTTTCCGTTTATTAATTGCTATAACGAGTGTTTTATTCCAATATTAAGTTATTACCGAACAAAGAAAAATTTTAATTTTATTATATAAAGGATGAGATCAATTCGGAAGCGCTTTTTTGTTATTCTAGCAGACAGAATTGCTTTGGTCTAATTTGGGACTTTCCAATCAATTTTATCTTACCTAATTCTATCTACGCCCAGGGAATAATACCGAAATGAAACAATCTTTTCTTTTTTTCTGATCATAGAGGAGCCGTATGAAGCTAAGGTTTCATGTACGGTTTTGGAATAGCGGTGGGAACTGTGATGTTATCATCGACTATGATTATCTAACAGTTCAAGTACAGTTGATATAGTTGAAGCACAGTCCAAATATGGTTTTTTGGGGTGGAATCTTTGGCGTCAGCCTATAGGTTTTCTAGTTTTTCTAATTTCGTCTTTGGCAGAATGTGAAAGATTACCCTTTGATTTACCAGAAGCGGAAGAAGAATTAGTAGCAGGTTATCAAACCGAATATTCTGGTATTAAATATGGTTTATTTTATCTTGTTTCTTACCTAAATTTATTAGTTTCCTCTTTATTTGTAACTGTTCTATACTTAGGCGGGTGGAATTTATCTATTCCCTATATATCCTTTTTTGGATTTTTCCAAATGAATAAAATAATGGGAATTTTGGAAATGGTAATAGGTATCTTTATTACATTAACTAAAGCTTATTTATTTCTCTTCATTTCTATTACAATAAGATGGACTTTACCCAGGATGAGAATGGATCAGTTATTAAATCTTGGATGGAAATTTCTTTTACCTATTTCTCTGGGGAATCTCTTATTAACAACTTCTTTCCAACTAGTTTCACTATAAATAAGATAATACAATAACAGTAAGAATATTTTCAACACAAAAGTTCTCTCAAACAAGAGAAAGAAACATACCTTTTTCATACATATTTAGAATATGTTCCCTATGCTAACTGGGTTCATTAGTTATGGTCAACAAACAATACGCGCCGCAAGATACATTGGTCAAGGTTTCATAATTACCTTATCCCACACAAATCGTTTACCTATAACGATTCACTACCCTTATGAAAAATCAATTACATCGGAGCGTTTCCGGGGGCGAATACACTTTGAATTTGATAAATGCATTGCTTGTGAAGTATGTGTTCGCGTATGCCCGATAGATCTACCTCTTGTGGATTGGAGATTTGAAAAGGATATTAAAAGGAAACAATTGCTTAATTATAGTATTGATTTCGGAGTTTGTATATTTTGTGGTAACTGTGTTGAATACTGTCCGACAAATTGTTTATCGATGACTGAAGAATATGAACTTTCCACTTATGATCGTCATGAATTGAATTACAATCAAATTGCTTTGAGTCGGTTACCAATCTCCATAATGGGAGATTACACAATTCAAACAATTAGGAATTCGCCTCAAAATAAAATAGACGAAGAAAAATCTTGGAATTCAAGAACGATTACTGATTACTAGGTATTAGGATTTTTTTTGTTAGAAAAATCCATTTTTACTAACTATAACGAGAAAAGAATAACTACAGCTTAATAACTTATATACATATAAAATATACATATAAAAAAAAATATCCTAATATCTTTTTCCTTCCTTGAATCTTTTAGTTTTAGTCAGTTCATGAAAAATTTTATACTATAAATTTCTTCTTATCCATAATGGATTTACCTGGACCAATACATGAGATTCTTGTGCTATTTGGGGGATTTATTCTTCTACTAGGGGGTCTAGGAGTAGTATTACTTACCAACCCAATTTATTCTGCCTTTTCGCTGGGATTAGTTCTTGTTTGTATATCCTTATTCTATTTTTTATTGAATTCCTACTTTGTAGCTGTCGCACAACTTCTTATTTATGTGGGAGCCATAAATGTCTTGATCATATTTGCTGTAATGTTTGTAAACGGCTCAGAGTGGTCTAAAGATAAGAATTTTTGGACTATTGGAGATGGGTTTACTTTACTCGTTTGTATAACTATTCCTTTTTCACTAATGACTACTATCCCAGATACGTCGTGGTATGGAATTCTTTGGACTACAAGATCAAACCAAATAGTAGAACAGGGTCTCATAAATAACGTTCAACAAATTGGGATTCATTTAGCAACCGATTTTTATCTTCCGTTTGAACTCATTTCCCTAATTCTTCTAGTTTCTTTAATAGGTGCAATTACTATGGCTCGACAATAAGAAATACTTAGAATGAGTCAAAATTCTTAGAATTTCAAATATAAAATAAATAACTAAACAATCACAATTTTGATTTAGTAAAACCCATCTACTGCCAACACAACAAATACTTTCTTTTCTCTTTTGTTGCGTAATTGTTCTATTCTAATTAATTGAATCGGTTCAATTCTTGTCCTCATATTGAAATGAATCGAGATTGATAAGGAGTTAGTTAATGATGTTTGAGCATGTACTTTTTTTGAGTGTCTATTTATTTTCGATTGGTATCTATGGATTGATCACAAGCCGAAACATGGTTAGAGCTCTAATATGTCTTGAACTTATACTGAATTCAATTAATCTAAATCTCGTAACATTTTCTGATCTATTTGATAGTCGCCAATTAAAAGGAGACATTTTCGCGATTTTTGTTATAGCCCTTGCGGCTGCTGAAGCAGCTATTGGACTATCCATTCTTTCTTCCATCCATCGTAACAGGAAATCAACTCGTATCAATCAATCTAATTTTTTGAATAATTAGACATAGAATCCTCTAAACAAAGGCACATATATAATAATACAGAACATTAAGATGAATAGAAATCTGATCTTATTTTTTTATTAGTATTTAATAATATCCATTTTTTGAGTAGGTTATTTCAGAGTATTCTTTTTTACTTAATTGAATATTGCATTTTTACAATCCATTGATATTGCAATTTGAATATTGCAATAATTTATATTGAAAAGATGATACCCAATTTATTGGCTAATTCAAATTAGTATGTAGAATTCATATAATTATGACTGTTGAAGTCTTAAATTCAAGTCTCTTGGTTCTTTTCACGCTTTTTTACAAACGGATTAAGAAATATATTATTATTTGTTAAAGTTTGGATAAACCATTGCTTCGTCTGGTGTCTACAATACATCTAATTTATATAGTACTAATTTCATTTTTACCAGATCGAAAATTTTTATGTTGAAAAGGAAAATTTAGAGATCCAATGTCACATTCTGTAAAAATTTATGATACATGTATAGGATGCACTCAATGTGTACGAGCTTGTCCAACAGATGTATTAGAAATGATACCTTGGGATGGATGTAAAGCCAAGCAAATTGCTTCCGCGCCGAGAACCGAAGATTGTGTGGGTTGTAAGAGATGCGAATCTGCCTGCCCAACAGATTTTTTAAGTGTCCGCGTTTATTTAGGGCCTGAAACAACCCGCAGCATGGCTCTATCTTATTGATACGTTACAAAAAACTCCACTTGAATCGTCTGATTCCTCTTTACCGAAGAAGCCTGTGCTCGAAATAATTGAGCATGGGCTTTTCTGGTCAAAACGTATCTTGTCTTTATTACTTTATCATGAGTTATTTTCCTTGGTTAACAATACTTGTTGTTTTGCCGATATTTGCAGGTTCATTAATTTTCTTTTTACCTCATAAAGGAAATAAAATAGTTAGGTGGTATACTATATCTATTTGTTTATTAGAATTCCTTCTAATGACTTATGCATTCTGTTATCATTTCCAATTGGAGGATCCCTTAATCCAATTAAGGGAGGATTCTAAATGGATAGATGTTTTGGATTTCCACTGGAGATTGGGAATCGATGGACTTTCATTAGGATCCATTTTATTGACAGGATTTATCACTACTTTAGCTACTTTAGCGGCTTGGCCGGTTACCCGGAATTCGCGATTATTCTATTTCCTGATGCTAGCAATGTATAGCGGTCAAATAGGATTATTCTCTTCACGAGACCTTTTACTTTTTTTTATCATGTGGGAGTTAGAATTAATCCCTGTTTACTTACTTTTATCCATGTGGGGGGGAAAGAGGCGTCTGTATTCAGCTACCAAGTTTATTTTGTATACTGCAGGCGGTTCCATTTTTTTCTTAATTGGAGTTCTGGGTATGGGGTTATATGGTTCCAATGAACCCGGATTAGATTTGGAAAGATTGATTAATCAATCATACCCTGCAACATTGGAAATACTACTGTATTTTGGCTTCCTTATTGCTTATGCTGTCAAATTGCCAATTATACCTCTACATACGTGGTTACCAGATACCCATGGGGAAGCGCATTACAGTACATGTATGCTTTTAGCCGGAATTCTATTAAAGATGGGAGCATACGGATTGATTCGGATCAATATGGAATTGTTACCTCATGCTCATTATCTATTTTCCCCCTGGTTGGTAATAATAGGAGCGGTGCAAATAATCTATGCAGCTTCAACTTCTCTTGGTCAACGAAATTTCAAAAAAAGAATAGCCTACTCCTCCGTATCCCACATGGGTTTCATAATTATAGGAATTGGTTCCATAACCAACATTGGACTAAATGGAGCTATTTTACAAATATTATCCCATGGATTTATCGGTGCTACACTTTTTTTCTTGGCGGGAACGGCTTGTGATAGAGTGCGTCTTGTTTATCTCGAAGAATTGGGGGGAATATCTATTCCAATGCCAAAAATTTTTACCATGTTTAGTAGCTTTTCAATGGCTTCTCTTGCCTTGCCAGGAATGAGCGGTTTTGTTGCAGAATTAGTAGTATTTTTTGGACTAATTACTAGTCCAAAATTTATGTTAATGCCAAAAATGCTAATTATTTTTGTAATGGCAATTGGAATGATATTAACTCCTATTTATTTATTATCTATGTTACGCCAGATGTTCTATGGATACAAGCTATTTCATGTTCCAAATGAACATTTTGTGGATTCTGGACCACGGGAACTGTTTCTTTTAATCTGTATCTTTTTACCAGTAATAGGAATTGGTATTTATCCAGATTTAGTTCTTTCGCTATCCGTTGACAGGGTAGAGGCTCTATTATCCAATTATTATCCTAAATAGGATTTTCTTTTTTTAACTAGTCCGCTCTATATTTCATCGTTGAAAAAAATTCCATAGTGGAAAAAACAAAAAATTCAAAAAAAAAGTAAAAAAGTCTAATTAGATCTATCTCGAATTTTTGAGAACCCCTTGAACGTTTTTTCAAGGGGTTCTCAAATCAAACAAAAAAGGAAAAAAAAAACCTTCATATCATAAAAAAATGAGGGTTTTATGTTATGTAATCATTTAGATGGTAATGTAAATGAACCATAACTATGTAAACCTATTCCTAACAGATTGATACCAAAATAGCAGATCCAAATTATAAGAAATCCTATCGAAGCTACAAGTGCGGAATTTGTACCCTTCCAATTTGGATTTGTTCTACTATGTAAATATATAGCAAATATGGTCCAGGTAATAAATGCCCAAGTTTCCTTAGGATCCCAATTCCAATAGGATCCCCATGCCTCATTAGCCCATACTGCTCCACAAAGAATACCCATGGTTAAAAGAGTAAACCCTAGACTAATGACACGATAACTCCAAGAATCCAAACGCTCAGTTAATTGATATTTGTAATAATTTGGAAATGCGGGAAAAGACGTGTTTTTTAAAAAGAAATCGAAAGAATTTCGAAATCTAATGATTAGAAGAGCGGCGGATAATAAGGATCCGCACAAAAGAGTTGCATAGCTTAGTAACATCATACTGACATGCATCATTAACCACTGAGATTGTAGAGCAGGTACTAGTATTGTGGATTGATGCATTTCAGTTAAAAGACCCGATGTGGCAAAGCCTTGCGTTAAAATAGTACTTGGTGTAGTTATTGTGCTTAAATCATTTTTCGATTTCTGTATCTTAGGAATAGTATGAAGAATATACAGAGCCCATGAAAGGAATATCAATGACTCATATAAATTACTTGATGGAAAATGTCCCGAAGAAACCCAACGAGAAACTAAGAATCCTGTTATAGAGAAAAAAGTAGTTATCATTCCTTTTTCTGGCGAATCACGTAATCCCCTAAGTTCACGAACTAATAAGGTTATCAAATGAATCGTAATCACAATAGAAATGGTTGAGAAAGAGATATGAGTTAGTATATGTTCTAAAGTTGCAAATAGCATAAGGATAAGGTCCCATTACAAAATTGGAAATTTCTAATTTAATCCATTTTTAAATCTATTGTATTCTTTTTCGAGAATGCCGCCACTCGGACTCGAACCGAGATGCTTGAGCACTGCTTCCTAAGAGCAGCGTGTCTACCAATTTCACCATGGCGGCTAACTTAAAATAATAGTTAACTTAAAAGAATAATAGTTATTTTCTCACGAATCGTCGAGATTGTGAGAGGCCATAGAATTTAGGAACATTAGAATTTCATCATTAACTAGAAATAATTTTGTATTTTATAAAAATTTATAGAATGAAAGCCTTTACGCTCTTATTAATATGATTTACCAATCCTAAACTCATTTATATGGGAATTTTGGATAAGATTGGATAAGATAGATAGAGGTTGTATGTCCTATTGCAAGAATAGTCTACTTTTGGTAATAGAATCCTCATTTTTTTTTTATGAGGATTCTATAATTAATCTGAATTATTCATTCAGATTAAATAATTGGAATTTCTTTGGGTTGGGATAGTTCAATTCAGATTATTCCAAAACCTTATTATTTGTTTGTTTGTTGCCCAGAAAAACCTTTTGGTTTTGGATGCTCGTTGCCGCTAGAAAATGGTCTTGATTTTGCTAAAGAATAAGATTGTACTATGGAAAAATAAGTCTTTTTCTTCCAAAGATTTTTACGAATACGTTTTTTTGACATCGAAGTACGTTTTTTTGGAACTGCCATTTAAAAGGGGAATTATTTTTTCTAGTTGTATGTGAAAGACATCTATTGCCGCAAATCAATCCTTCTTTCCGTTTTTTCTTAGTATTTATACTTAGATACTGAAAGATACTGAAATTCAAAATTCTTTTTTAGTTCATTTTGTCTAATGTGGATAAGACAAGAGTTTTTTAAGGCTTTCTATTTAAATCAATTTATATATCAAATATACCCCATATATAAATATATGGTATGGGGGATAAGCCCCCATATAAGATGGGGAGATAAAAAGAAGGTAAAATTGAATTCGTTAATTAAGTTCAGAACGGTATTTCATAATTGAATTCCAATAAAAAAAAATACTTAGTCTCTTAAACAAGACATTCTAAAACTTAGAGAATTCTAGTCATTAGGATTTCCGTTTTATATTAAGTAAGCAATATTGGAGAATTTCCTATACTATAGATTCTTTGGAATTCAATCAATCAATTACGAAACAAGGGAGCTCCTTTATTTTAAGAGAAAGAAATACAAAAATGAATAGAAAGTAAAATGATTCAATCTTTTTTTGTAGTTTAATAAATATTTTTTTTTAATTCCTTTAGAGAGATATAAGAGTAGGTTTGGTGAATCGGAAACAATTCTATTTTATAGAAAAATTGAACTATAAATTTCAACTAAAAATTGCTATTTCTTTTCTTATGGAACATACATATCAATATGCCTGGGTAATCCCTCTTCTCCCACTTCCAGTTATTATGTCAATGGGATTTGGACTTTTTCTTATTCCGACAGCAACAAAAAATCTTCGTCGCATATGGGCTTTTCCTAGTATTTTACTCTTAAGTATAGCTCTGGTATTCTCAGTTCACCTGTCTATTCAACAAATAAATGGAAGTTCTATCTATCAATATCTATGGTCTTGGACCATCAATAACGATTTTTCTTTAGAATTTGGATACTTGATCGACCCCCTTACGTCTATTATGTTAATACTAATTACTACTGTAGGAATCTTGGTTCTTATTTATAGTGACGATTATATGTCTCACGATGAAGGATATTTGAGATTTTTTGTTTATATAAGTTTTTTTAATACTGCCATGTTGGGATTGGTTACTAGTTCCAATTTGATACAAATTTATTTTTTTTGGGAACTTGTCGGAATGTGTTCCTATTTATTGATAGGCTTTTGGTTTACACGGCCAATTGCAGCGAGTGCTTGCCAAAAAGCTTTTGTAACTAATCGTGTAGGGGATTTTGGTCTGTTATTAGGAATTTTAGGTTTTTTTTGGATAACAGGTAGTTTAGAGTTTCGGGATTTGTTCAAAATAGCTAATAACTGGATTCCTAATAATGGGATTAATTCCTTACTTACTACTTTGTGTGCTTTTTTATTATTCCTTGGTGCAGTTGCAAAATCCGCACAATTCCCTCTTCACGTATGGTTACCCGATGCTATGGAAGGACCCACTCCCATTTCGGCTCTTATACACGCAGCAACTATGGTTGCTGCGGGGATTTTTCTTCTAGCTCGACTTCTTCCTCTTTTCATATCTCTACCCTTGATAATGAGTTTTATTTCTTTAGTAGGTACAATAACACTCTTCTTAGGAGCCACTTTAGCTCTTGCTCAGAGAGATATTAAAAGAAGCTTAGCCTATTCTACAATGTCTCAATTGGGTTATATGATGTTAGCTCTCGGTATAGGTTCTTATGAAGCTGCTTTATTCCATTTGATCACTCATGCTTATTCGAAAGCTTTATTGTTCTTAGGATCCGGATCCGTTATTCATTCAATGGAACCTCTTGTTGGATATTCACCAGATAAAAGTCAGAATATGGTTCTTATGGGTGGTTTAAGAAAATACGTTCCAATTACAAGAACTACTTTTTTATGTGGTACACTTTCTCTTTGTGGTATTCCACCTCTTGCTTGCTTCTGGTCCAAAGATGAAATCCTTAGTAATAGCTGGTTGTATTCACCTTTTTTTGGAATAATAGCCTCTTTTACTGCAGGATTAACTGCATTTTATATGTTTCGGATATATTTACTTACTTTTGATGGGCATTTGCGTGTTCATTTTCAAAATTACAGCAGTACTAAAGAAGATTCGTTGTATTCAATATCCTTATGGGGAAAAGGCATATCCAAAGGAGTCAATAGAGATTTTGTTTTATCAACAATGAAGGATGGAGTTTCTTTTTTTTCACAAAATAGCCCTCAAATTCCTGGTAATACAAGAAATAAGATAGGATCCTTTAGTACTCCTTTTGGGGCTAAAAACACTTTTGTCTATCCTCATGAAACGGGAAATACTATGCTATTTCCTCTTCTTATATTACTGCTTTTTACTTTGTTCATTGGATCCATAGGAATCCATTTTGATAATGGAATAAAGGGTAATGGAATATCGGAGTTAACCATATTATCAAAGTGGCTAACTCCTTCAATAAACTCTTTTCAGGAAAGTTCTAATTCTTCCATAAATTCATATGAATTTCTCATTAATGCAATTTATTCTGTAAGTTTAGCAATTCTTGGTCTATTCATAGCATATATCTTCTATGGATCTACTTATTCTTTTTTTCAGAATTTGAATTTTCTAAATTCCTTTGTAAAAGGGAATCAAAAAAAAAACTTTTTGGATCAAGTAAAAGAAAAGATATACAGCTGGTCATATAATCGTGGTTATATAGATGTTTTCTATACTAGGGTCTTTATCTTGGGTATAAGAAGATTAGCCGAATTAACGAATTTTTTCGATAAGGGTGTTATTGATGGAATTACCAATGGAGTAGGTCTTGCTAGTTTTTGTATAGGAGAAGAAATTAAATATGTAGGGGGGGGGCGAATATCGTCTTATCTATTCTTTTTTTTATGTTATGTATCCTTGTTCTTATTCTTTTTTCCATGAAAATGGATTATTCCATGAATTCCTCAAAACGAGGCTCATCAAAATGCAAAATCTAAGACTACTATAAGACTACTAATAAAATAAGAAAAAAATTCGAACGATTAAATTACTTCTCCCGAATATCCAACTGACTGATTAATTTCTTATAACGTACTCTATTTTTCTTTGCCAAATAAGCCAGCAAACGTTGACGTTTTCCCAAAAGTCTTCGTAGACCTCTTTCCGATGAAAAATCTTTTTTGTGTAATTCCAAATGTGAAGCAAGTCTCCGTATCTTATTGGTGAAACTGAATACTTGAAATTCAACAGAACCCCTGTTTTCTTGTTTTTCTTCTTTAACCATAAATCAAAAAATTTTTCTACCTCCTTTCTTTTTCATGTATTTTTCTGATCAGGAAAAATAAAAAATTATGTCAGTTATTTTGAAGTTATTCTAATCTCGTACACACAAAAATTTGCAATTATTCATCTACTGCTGGAATCTGGAATTTGGATTTATTTTATCGATGCAAATCCAATTTGCATAGAAGGGTACATTCTTTTATTTTAGATAGAAGAAACATTTCTTCTATCTAAAATAAAAGAATTTTGCTGATTTCTTTATTGCTATATCCAATTTATAGAATTGATATACCATTTAATTGATATAATTTAGCAAAATGAAACACAGCATATGCATCCATCTTTCGGCTCGAGAATTTCACGGGATAGAGATATAGTATAAGAAATAGGCTATTAAGTAACTCTAAATGAATTGTGGATACATCTGTATCCTTAACATACTGAAACGGCTGCCATTACTCGTATCAAACCAATAGCGATTCATAAAAGCTAAATCTTGTAATCAATGGTGGGCCAATAATGAATTTTTTTGCATATGTATTAAGACGCTTGGTCTGATTTCGAAATTGTCCAGAGTTTTTTATGTTGTTTTCATTGCAAAATGATGGATCTCCTTCCGTAACTTTCCAATTACGAGTA